CGGTTTTTTACTAGCGGCTTTAACTCTAACCTCGGCTCTATTTATTGGTCTGAGTAAGATAGGACTTATTTGAAATTAATTGAATGAATAATTGAATAATTCATAAAAAGAAATCCTTCTGTGGTATTCCATATATTTGGTAGTTCCTTACCGTGTTAATTCCCAATTATTGGGAATTGAGATTCCTAAGCAATACGAATTAATAGTAATATTTCGGGATAGATATTACCTCCCCTTTTCCCTTTTCAAATAAATTAAATTGAAATGATTGAAGTTTTTCTATTTGGAATTGTCTTAGGTCTAATTCCTATTACTTTGGCTGGATTATTCGTAACCGCATATTTACAATACAGGCGTGGTGATCAGTTGGACCTTTGATTAATATTAATTCACATCTCTTTTTTTAACTGACCTCCTCCTTTCTTTAATTTCATTTTTTTGGGGGGGTCAAAGGTCAAATTCAGATTGCTGTATTTCATATTTCAGTTCAGTGGAATTTTCGATCTAACAAGACAAGAGCAGAATCACGCTCTGTAGGATTTGAACCTACGACATTGGGTTTTGGAGACCCACGTTCTACCGAACTGAACTAAGAGCGCTTTCTTACCACAACGGAAAAGACTGTAAAGAAGGGGATTCTTTTTTTTATATAGTATAGAACCCCCAAAAAAATTTCAACCCCAATAAATACTTCTTGCATATGTATACTATCATAAAATTGAAAATTATGTATTATGTATGTCCAAATTGAATCGCTCTAAAATGTATCTCAGGTTACTGCTTCGAGGAGCAATAATAGGTAGGGATGACAGGATTTGAACCCGTGACATTTTGTACCCAAAACAAACGCGCTACCAAGCTGCGCTACATCCCTTTTAACTGGTCTACAGTATCATTGTAGAAAATCCCGGTCTTGTTTTCCACATCCTTATTTTATTTCCATTTCCTTCCTTTCTATGCAAAATGTATCTTGCTATTTCTTCCTCTTGGTCTCATATCATATAACATATAATAATAAATTAATATTTTTCTCGGGAATTCTCAGGCGCAAAGGGACCTGTTTTTTTGCTTTAAGAAAAAGAAAATATTCTCTACCGAATCATTGCGCATGTCAAGTTGAATTGGGGATTCCACACACAAATACAAAAATACAAGTGGTCTTTAAATATATATACATCTCTTACCATAATGTATTACAATATGGAATATAAAAAAAAGAAGGAGGATTCTCAATGCGAGATTTTAAAACATATCTTTCCGTGGCACCGGTACTAAGTACTCTCTGGTTCGGGTCTTTAGCAGGTTTATTGATAGAAATCAATCGTTTCTTCCCAGATGCGTTGACATTTCCTTTTTTTTCATTCTAGTTATTGATATGGAAAGGGGTGAAGAAGATTAGAGATAGAGTCAAATATTTGTGACTAATCTCTCTTTCCCGTCTTTTTTTTTTTTCGAATTAGATAGATTGAATACGGGGGTAAAGAGAAAGAAAAAAGTGGATTCAACCTCAGTTAAATTCGGGTTAAGGCTCCAATTAAATTAAGAATAAAATTAATAATAGAGTTAAAAGAAAACAAAAGGGAAATGTGACTAGAATAAGAGTATCATGCAATACAAGATACTTAAATGAAATACTGTACTGCGATTAGAAATCGCTTTCGAAATTGTTGTATTACTTATTATTTACTATATTAATTGCAACAAAATCTTTATTTCATAATTTGATTTTGAGTTGTTAGCCACTTCTATTTTTTCGTCCCTTTTCCTTTCTTCTTATTTGCGTCGGATCGGGAAATAGAAACGTTGGGTGAATCAAAAACCCAAAGGAGGTTCATGGCCAAGGGTAAAGACGTTCGAGTAAGGGTTATTTTGGAATGTACCGGTTGTGTTCGAAACGGTCTTAATAAGGAATCAACGGGTATTTCCAGATATATTACTCAAAAGAATCGACACAATACACCTAGTCGATTGGAGTTGAGAAAATTCTGTCCGTATTGTTTCAAACATACAATTCATGGGGAGATAAAGAAATAGATATAGATCGAACCGAGTGCTTGGGTGTCACCCTTTCAAGGAACATGAAAAAAATTTCGATATATATTTCTATTATTTCATATATTGAAATAAAAACAACTAAATAAATATAGACAAACCCAATCCTATGAATTTCTTCTATAATTTTTTTTGATTTGATCGAAATAGTATTTTAGGGATAAGGAATAAACAAATTATGGATAAATCCAAGCGACTCTTTCTTAAATCCAAGCGATCTTTTCGTAGGCGTTTGCCCCCGATCCAATCGGGGGATCGAATTGATTATAGAAACATGAGTTTAATTAGTCGATTTATTAGTGAACAAGGAAAAATATTATCTAGACGGGTGAATAGATTAACCTTAAAAGAACAACGATTAATTACTATTGCTATAAAACAAGCTCGTATTTTATCTTCGTTACCTTTTCTTAATAATGAGAAACAATTTGAAAGAAGGGAGTCAACCACCAGAACTCCTGGTTTTAGGAACAGAAAAAAATAGGCTTACTTTTCAATTGAATCAAAATTCTAATCCGAACTCAAAAACAGATGGACGTTTTGTTCAAAAAATCCGAGAATCATTCGTGTCGTAAGAAAAAAAAGAATCGGGTAAGAGGAATAATTTTAAGAGGAATAATTTTTTTTATCGGGCGTGTTCGCTCATTTTGACGACTTTATCATATTATCAGATTTTATCATACTAATTTCTACTCTACCTTCCCGGAGTTCATTCTCCAGAGAATTCCATTTCAAAGAGTTTGGCGGATTCCTCCCAATCCCCTTATTTTATGATCTCGTTGGAAATCATATAAAGACAATTCCTATTTGATATAGCTATTTGTGCAAGGATTTTACGATTAAGAAGCAACTGCCCCTTATACAGATTGTGTATTAATCTACTATAAATATAGGATGCCCCCGCCCCGCGAATTACTGCATTTATTCGAGTGATCCACAAACGACGAAAATCCCTTTTTTTCCTATCTCTATCACGATGCGCCGAAACCAAAGCTCTTATTTTCTGTTGAATAATTGTTCGAGTAAGTCTTGAATGAGCTCCGCGAAAACTTGATGCAAATAAACGCATTTTTGTTCTACGTCTCCGAGCTATATATCCTCGTCTAATTCTGGTCATTGAGTAAATGCAACTTTAATGAATAACTAATTGATTTCCTTTCTTTCAGTTATTCTTTTCCCCCTTCCTAGTCTATTAATAACAAAACGGATTCTTCCAATTTATAAAATAAAAATTCCAATGGCTTTTGCTACTATAACCTTCCCTACCACGCTTTTTTCCTTTTTTCTAGGCATTGGAAAAATAAAAATAGAAATAGCTAAAGAAATTGTGGGTTCCATCGTCTCTATGGTTACTTCTTAAACGGTGAGGTCTTCTCTATACACCGGAGCCCTTTCCTTCATTTTATTGGTAACTTGTACAGTTACCACTCTTTGGCTCTACCCATGAATTTTCCAGTAATTTGTCTTTCATAATGAGATATACCTTATACAGTAACGGTATTTAATTATGAAGATTGGGTGGGTAGCTGACCTTGTGAGTCCGTTCTTCTAAACATAATATTTCTACTTTTTTAAATAGGATTTCCCCCGCTTAATGGGTAACTATTTGTTACCAATGGGGAATTCTTTCTCATCTTAAATTGAAAATTCAGGTGATTTAATTTGCACCAATTGAAACCATAAATTTCATACACAATAGAAAGATATGATAGATCCATCTTTTTTAGATAGTGAATGGAGTTCTTCCATTCTATCCGATTCACCGGTACTGATCATTGATACTGGAAAAATTGTTTTTTCTTTTGTTTTGTCTCAGCCCACGATTTAAACGAGTCGCACATACACCCTCGTACATGTTCCTCGACGCTGAGGGCATCCCCCAAGAGCGGGGGATTTCGTGACGTTTCTGATTGGCTGTCTTGGGTTTCTAATAAGTTGTTTAATAGTTGGCATGCTGAATTATACATTATGGGCTGGTTTAGATTGATCCTAACCGGATGATTATGAGTTTATTCGATTTCAATATATTAATAGAATATTAAACCTTTAATTAAGTAATTAAGAAGTAAGAAGATAAAATCTTAAATCATATATTTGCACGAAATCACTGCTATTTTTTATCCAACCGCTACAAAATCAACAATTCCATGAGCTTGGGCTTCTGTTGCTGACATAAAAGTATCCCTTTCCATGTCTTCGGATACAGCCCATAAGGGCTTGCCTGTTCTTTGTACATAAACCCTTGTAAGGATTTCGCGCAGTTTCAGTAGTTCTTCCGCTTCCAGGATAAGTTCGGACGTTTGTGCCTCATAAAAACCGGCAGCAGGTTGATGGATCATTACCCTGATCATATAATATAACACAATCAAAGGTTCCTGTATCTCGCACGAGGAGGCAAGGCGAAGAGATAAAGAATAAAATAAGAAAAAGATAGAAAACCGTACGGGCATTTTTTTCACATTGCATACGGCTCCACAATGGAATTTTTTTACCTTTCATCGAAGAAAGAGAAAATGTGGGATCCATTATACCCAGATCGGTAAATGATCCAATTACCACCCTTCTTTTTTTTTTCGGAGGAGTTCAAAAATACTATGATGGCCCCGTTGCTTTAATATATTTATTTTGTCTGTGATTCAGCAATCCCAAAGTTTCTTTTTTTTTTATTTTCGTACTCTTTCATAACATAAATGTTGTTAATAACCTGCCGGTGTGAAAAAAGTTTGTGACGCTGAAATCGACCTACGATAGGTAAGATAAAATAGGAAATACCCTTCCTTTATCTCATACTACTCTTTCGATACATAATCTAATATTTTGAAAAACAATAAAAAATTTGCATATCAAATTCGAAGTGCCATGCTAATATTACTTAATATTAATAATTCATATGGCGAAGGCATAGTCTTCTTTTTTCTCTTAAATAAAAAACCCATTGGCGCCAAGCGTGAGGGAATGCTAGACGTTTGGTAATTGCTCCTCCGACCAGGATAAAAGACCCCATTGAGGCGGCCAATCCCATGCATATTGTCTGTATATCTGGTCGCACAAATTGCATAGTATCATAAATGGCTATTCCAGGTATTACCCATCCGCCGGGAGAGTTTATAAGCAAATACAGATCCTTGGTATCACTCTCCGAACTGAGATATACAAAAAGACCAATAAGTTGATTCGAAACATTGCTATCAATCGCTTGGCCTAAAAAAATTAATCTTTCTCGATAAAGTCGGTTGATTCGGATAAAATTGTATCCCTTAGGAGCCGTACGGGCACCTTTTGATGCATACGGTTCAACAAAACTAAAACTTGCGAAAAAAAAATCAATGTGTAGCTTCCAGCCCTCTTTCTTTTTTTATAGCGGACTCCTTCTAATGAAGGAAGGGGCTTCTCTTTCATTTTTGAAGAACGATGCGTTTGGCCGGTTTTCCTATAATATATAATATTAGAATATAAAAAACAGTTTTATCGCACTAACTTTTCATTGATGTATTTTTTCATCGAGATCCAATCCAAAAATCACGATGCCATTTTCTTGTTCCTGAATGGGCTTCTTCCATTTTTTTAGGTTTCTGCTCTACTCCGAGTAAGGATCTGCCCGATTTTGATTTGCACATATAGGACAAATGACCCCAATACCACGTCTTTGTTTTTTTTTTCATTTTTTCTCAATTTTGCAATTCATTTCTTTTATGTCTTCCGCCAAATATTCGACGTATCCATTATATTTATTATTCGATTGATTAACTGTTTGGGATCAGCGCTATTTAATAATTTCTTTCTAAATAGGATTGTTTATGATATCTATAAGTCCTAATAATAGATATATTACCAATTGGGTTTTTCTAAACGGAGCCTGGATACTTAATTTTATTGGTCCAGCCAAGTCGACCATAAATTATTTGAATTGCTAATATTAATCTGGATACCTCTTCACAAAACGGATCTAATTCCATTTCATTGCACTTCACGTTACAAATTTTTGATGATTCAATCGCTTTTTTTGGGGGCGAAAGAGAGGATATCTCGATCGGGGGAGAGAATGGGGAAATCCCATATGACCCAATATATCTGACAGGGCGCACTATATGTCAATCCAAGTTGGATTTCGCTCTCCGGGAGTTCGAAAAGGAACTTTTGGAACACCAATAGGCATAAACTGAAAGAAAAAAGAATTAAGTACTCTATTTCACTTTGATGTGGAAACGTAATAATGGTTTTATTATTTTAATAATATTAGCTTTATCGTCATATTTTCTACATAGATAGAATAAGTTCATAAAATAAAGGAAAACAAAGAAAATTTTTACGAATAGGTACTTTGAATGATGACTAAATATGGATGCATGCGCTCTTCGAAAAGGGAATAAACCCCCATTGCGTATTGGTACTTATCGAGTATAGAATAGATCTGCTTCTCTTTTTTCCTATGAACAAAATTGTTCCATTTTTACTAAAAGAATAGAACAAATAGTAACCCTTTTTCCGAGATAATCCACTGAAAAAAAAAAGGGGGGTCCATAGCATAGTTTTTTCAATGCAATAAAGTTACATAGTGTCTATTTTTTGTTGATAAAGGGGTATTACCATGGGTTTGCCTTGGTATCGTGTTCATACTGTCGTATTGAATGATCCCGGTCGTTTGCTTTCTGTTCATATAATGCATACAGCTCTGGTTGCTGGTTGGGCCGGTTCAATGGCTCTATATGAATTAGCAGTTTTTGATCCCTCCGACCCTGTTCTCGATCCAATGTGGAGACAAGGTATGTTCGTTATACCCTTCATGACTCGTTTAGGAATAACCAATTCATGGGGCGGTTGGAGTATTACAGGAGGGACGATAACGAATCCGGGGGTTTGGAGTTACGAAGGTGTAGCCGGGGCGCATATTGTGTTCTCTGGCTTGTGCTTCTTGGCAGCTATCTGGCATTGGGTGTATTGGGATCTAGAAATATTTGGTGATGAACGCACAGGAAAACCTTCTTTGGATTTGCCTAAGATCTTTGGAATTCATTTATTTCTCTCAGGAGTGGCTTGCTTTGGCTTTGGCGCATTTCATGTAACAGGATTGTATGGTCCTGGAATATGGGTGTCCGACCCATATGGACTAACTGGAAAGGTACAATCTGTAAATCCCGCGTGGGGTGTGGAAGGTTTTGATCCCTTTGTTCCAGGAGGAATAGCCTCTCATCATATTGCAGCAGGGACATTGGGCATATTAGCAGGCTTATTCCATCTTAGTGTCCGCCCGCCCCAACGTCTATATAAAGGATTACGTATGGGCAATATTGAAACCGTTCTTTCCAGCAGTATCGCTGCTGTCTTTTTTGCAGCTTTTGTTGTTGCTGGAACTATGTGGTATGGTTCAGCAACTACTCCTATCGAATTATTTGGTCCCACCCGTTATCAATGGGATCAGGGATACTTTCAGCAAGAAATATATCGAAGAGTTAGCGCTGGACTAGCCGAAAATCAAAGTTTATCAGAGGCTTGGTCTAAAATTCCTGAAAAATTAACTTTTTATGATTACATCGGAAATAATCCAGCGAAAGGGGGATTATTCAGAGCGGGTTCAATGGATAACGGAGATGGAATAGCTGTCGGGTGGTTAGGACATCCTGTCTTTAGAGATAAAGAAGGGCGTGAACTTTTTGTACGTCGCATGCCTACTTTTTTTGAAACATTTCCAGTTGTTTTGGTAGACGGAGATGGAATTGTTAGAGCCGATGTTCCCTTTAGAAGGGCAGAATCGAAGTATAGTGTCGAACAAGTAGGCGTAACCGTTGAGTTCTATGGTGGCGAACTGAACGGAGTGAGTTATAGTGATCCTGCGACTGTGAAAAAATATGCTAGACGTGCCCAATTGGGTGAAATTTTTGAATTAGATCGTGCTACTTTGAAATCCGATGGTGTTTTTCGTAGCAGTCCAAGAGGTTGGTTTACTTTTGGACATGCTTCCTTTGCTCTGCTCTTCTTCTTCGGGCACATTTGGCATGGTGCTAGAACCTTATTCAGAGATGTTTTTGCTGGTATTGACCCAGATTTGGATGCTCAAGTGGAATTTGGAGCATTCCAAAAACTTGGAGATCCAACTACAAGAAGACAAGTAGTCTGATGCAGCATTGCTCTGTTATTTTTCGCTTCTCACTTCTATTTTCTCTTTGTGATTTTACATAGGATACTGAAAAAGTCTGGATTTAAATCTCCGCCCTTTCGCCTTTTCTTTGATTTTTTTTTCTTTAATCGGGGAGATGATCCCCAATAAACAGGTATGGAAGCTATAATTGTAAACCGCGATCACATTTATGGAAGCATTGGTTTATACATTCCTCTTAGTCTCGACTCTAGGGATCATTTTTTTCGCTATCTTTTTTCGCGAACCGCCTAAAGTTCCAACTAAAAAATGAAATGATTTTTCATTATCTGAATTGAAGTAATGAGCCTCCCAACATTTGGAGGCTCATTACTTCAACTAGTCCCCGTGCTCTTCGAACGGGTCTCTTAGTTGTTGAGAGGGTTGCCCAAAAGCAGTATATAAGGCATACCCAGTAAAACTTACAAGTAATCCAGATATAGAGATGGCGACTAGGGTTGCTGTTTCCATTATTATATAATTTCAAGACCACAATGGATCTATGATAAGATTGTTTATTTACAACGGAATGGTATACAAAGTCAACAGATCTCAATGAATACAAAATAGGATTTATGGCTGCACAAACTGTTGAGGGTAGTTCTAGATCTGGTCCAAGACGGACGTCTGTAGGGGCTTTATTGAAACCATTGAATTCGGAATATGGTAAAGTAGCTCCTGGATGGGGAACTACTCCTTTGATGGGTGTCGCAATGGCTCTATTTGCGGTATTCCTATCTATTATTTTGGAGATTTATAATTCTTCCGTTTTACTGGACGGAATTTCACTGAATTAGATTTAATTAGATTTATAAGAACCCTAGCTTTTAAATAAAAATACAAAAAACGATGCATTTAGGCCTCGGCTTTTTATTTTAGCTTATTCTTTTTTGGTAGTTCGACCGCGAAATTTTTGTGTTTCTGTATTTCCGGAATATGAGTGTGTGACTTGTTATAATTGATCCTATTGAGAGTACAGAAAGTGGGTCTGTCGTCTTGATAGAGATGGTTTTACCCCGTCGGATATTCATTCTAGTATCTGGAGCACGGAATATATGAAATATATCACGAAGTATTTGAACTATGATTCATACTTAATATTCAGACCTCGTGGCCGGATTCCTCAAATTTTTCAAAAGAAAAAAGTTTTCAATTGAAAGAGTTTTCTTCTTTCAAATTCCCGTTTCTGCTTTGATTTTGCTCAAAGAACAAACTTTTCTTTCTAGTTTTAGTCATTATATCGATTCTACTCGTTGAATAAATGATGATCCAATGGTTCTTACTCAGGGAATCCTTGACTTAGCTTGAAGGTTTTATTGAATCATCGTGGTTCTAGTATTAATTTAAGGTTTCAATTGATTCCTAGGGTCTTAACAAGAAAATTCCTATCAATAATAAAGAAAACAAAAGTAAAGCTACATTCCATACAAATTAAAATAACAGATGAAAGAAAAAAATAGGGAAATAGAAGATTCAAGAGGCCTGGAACGATCAACAGAAAGACAAGTGAGCCTACTTGATTTTTTGACATTCTAATTATAACAAAAAAAAAGAGCTTTCTTACTTTTACTCTTTCGTATTTTTAGCGAAAATGGAATCAAAAGATTAAGAAGTTTCCAATTTTCTATTCCATACCTCTTTTAACCTGTTTTTTTGTTTGAGCTGTACGAGATGAAATTCTCATATACGGTTCTCAGAGGGGGAGTCCCCTTGGTTTACCTATCTCAATAAAGTCTACGATTGGTTCGAAGAGCGTCTCGAGATTCAGGCGATTGCAGATGATATAACTAGTAAATACGTTCCTCCTCATGTCAA